TGCTTTAGCTTTACTCACGTCATTAGCCTATTTTTATGCAGGTATTAGCAAAAAAGGCTTGGGTTATTTTGGTAAATACATTCAACCAACTCCAATTCTTTTACCTATTAATATCTTAGAAGATTTCACAAAACCTTTATCGCTTAGTTTTCGACTTTTCGGGAATATATTAGCTGATGAATTAGTAGTTGTTGTTCTTGTTTCTTTAGTACCTTCAGTGATTCCTATACCTGTCATGTTCCTTGGATTATTTACAAGCGGTATTCAAGCTTTGATTTTTGCAACTTTAGCTGCAGCTTATATAGGAGAATCGATGGAGGGCCATCATTGATATGTTTTTGATTTCGAAATAAGCTTTTTAGTTTAGATAAAAGCAAAGTAATACTAATATTAGGTATTAGGATATTTTTTGTTTAAAAAAAAATGGGAAGTGCATGAGCTTAAATCAATCAATTACTAAGATAAATTGTTCTGCAATGATTCCATCTAATCTAACGAATTCGTCTATTTTTCTAGAATAATGAAATGATAAAAAAAGGAATAAATGAGGAAAAAATGCGATTCCTAAAAAAGAAGTTGGTAGGTGAGCAAGGGTTGGCCTAAGTATCTCTAATCTAATGATTATAAGTCAACTTTTTGAGAAGACAGATTCTAGAATCTGATTGACTCGAAGATAGGAAATAGTAGGTTTACATTATTCAAAACGGACTTGTATATGTGATAATGGATTCGGTATATATGACCTAAGGATAGATCTAATTTGATTTATTGCTATGAATTTAGACGGGGATTTACTCGCTAGAAGTACTCCTGTTTCGTCTGGGACTGTGAATTGAATAAGAAACTAAATCATCGGGATAAAGCAACGGGCGAAGTCAAGTTGGGGAACTCCACATCAGAGTTATGAGTTACTTCGCCTGGATCAATTTTAGTGATGAAAAAATTGAGTTCTAATTCGTTGTCATTGGTTGCTTGTATCATTAACCATTTCTTTATTTTGGTGCGAGGAACTTCTAATGAATCCACTGGTTTCTGCTGCTTCCGTTATTGCTGCTGGATTAGCCGTCGGACTTGCTTCTATTGGACCTGGAGTTGGTCAGGGTACTGCTGCGGGCCAAGCTGTAGAAGGGATTGCGAGACAACCCGAGGCGGAGGGAAAAATAAGAGGTACTTTATTGCTTAGTCTGGCTTTCATGGAAGCTTTAACAATTTATGGACTAGTTGTAGCATTAGCGCTTTTATTTGCAAATCCCTTTGTTTAATCGAATTCTAGAAATCTAACTAAAAACTACATATTTTTTATTCCCCTACCCTTACCACCCAAAATTTAACTCCTACAATTCCTTATTAGTTAAGATAATGCCCAATTTCCAGCAAGGACAGACTTTGGGTGGGAGTGTTTGCATATCATCTTACTTTTTCCTTCCCCTTCTTTGCTTAGTCCAATAGAACTGAAATGTTTCAACAAACACGGGTTTTTCCCAAGTAACATAAGTCCAAGTATCTAATTATCATTCGGAGTCGAAATTGAAAAAGTAAAATCTAGTTCTATATAGAATAGATTTTTTACACTGTTTAGAAAGAAAATACAGGGGGGGCGAAGTGATCCAAAAAGAGCTCTGTTTGCCTTTTTTATTCTAGGGAGATCATATGAAAAACGGAACCGATCCTGTTGTTTATTTGGGTTACTGGTCATCCGCCAGGAGTTTCGGGTTTAATACCGATATTTTAGCAACAAATCCAATAAATCTAAGTGTAGTCCTTGGTGTATTGATCTTTTTTGGAAAGGGAGTGTGTGCGAGTTGTTTTTTTTTTTCAAAAAAGGGGCTGGATCCGACCAGCTGCACCTTTTTTTGTTATAACTAGAAAAAAGTGCAAAATCCCGCGAATTACTTCTGAATAACTTAAGAAATCATAGGGAAGAACCATAGCATTTCGTGAGTTTTTGGTAAATCAATTTTGATTCTCTATCAACCAAAAAGTGGGTCCAACAGCATGGTTAAAGCGAAAACGTTTGAAATCCGGCGCAGCATGGTACTCTTTCTACCACTACGTTAATACAAGGGTGGTTTTTACGATATTGGAATTTTTTCGATATATAACACTCATGTCGATAAACCAATTTGAACCATTTATTGGAAAAATGGGTATTTCACCCACTTTTTATCTAATGCTGACGTGATGGGATGACCTATGTATAAAATACGGTAAGAAGATTTTTTGAATTTGAAAAAAAAAAGAAACAACTTTGCTGACAATTACATATACATATTTTTTTCTGTGGTTAGAAGAGTCCTCCGAATATTCTGGTCTTGGATTAGCGATCTGGTTCAATATTTTTAGTTTCGAATATGAACAGAAAAAAGAAGATAGGCGCATTTTATTCAACAAAAAATATGGGATCATAAAAAGAGTTGGATTATTTGAGCGTGAGAGCCAAATGAATCGAAAGATTCATGTTTGGTTCGGGAAGGGATCGTTAAAGTTTTGAAATGAATGG